GGCGGATGTAGCCAAGTGGATCAAGGCAGTGGATTGTGAATCCACCATGCGCGGGTTCAATTCCCGTCATTCGCCCATGAATCTATTAAATCTAGATAAAAAAAGACAAAATAATTAATTTCGAATAGAATCTTTTAAAACAAAAAGAAAAAAGAGAAAAGAATTTATAATATACTCCTGTTGCAGCTGATACTGCTGTTTTCTTGATCTACCCGAAGCTTTAATTCTTAGCAGATAATCCCAATTTAGGTTGAATAGTAGTACATTATTATCTCATTCTATTATAGAAATATATAATAACAAATTAGTAAAAAGATTAATACAAAAAAGAAAATATACGAAGAAATTCGTCCCCCCCCCACATATTTGATAGCCTCTCCTATAAAAAAACTGGAAATCCCAATTCCATTTGGAATTCCATCAATTACTTGTCTATCAAAAAAATAATTGAATTTAGCTACCTTTCTTACACTCGCAATTAAAGATACTTCAAAAAAAGCATCTATATAACCACGATTATATGACCAATCATATATAACATTGATTATTTTATCAGCAATCATTTTTTTAGGAACACTTTTTTGAAAAAAATTAAATAAGTTCAAATTTTGTAAAGATGAAAAAACTGGTTTATAGAAAAAAGACGCTATAAATATTCCGAAAAAAGCTATACTCACCGAAAAAGTTGCATTTGTAAAAAATTCATACCAATCCACAGAATTCTTTGAATTTTGATGTAAAAGGTCTATAGACGGAATTAACAATTTAGATAAAATATCCAAATCTATTGGTTCTTGGCTGAAAGAAATTCCTATGGACCCGACGAAGAAAGTAAATAGTACTAATACAAGCATAGAAAATAGCATAGTATTGTCTGATTCATGAGGATAAAAAAACGGAATGTTTTTAGTACCAAAATAGGTACTATCAAGAAAAAGACGTCTTATGCTTTTGACATTTCGATTAATTCGATGTGAATATGTCCTTTTCCGAAAAAAAGAAGTCCTTTCATTATTATTAGTTGTTAATAAAGCTAATAAATGAATTTTGTTTTTTAATTTTTTTTTTTCTTCTTTGCCCCATAAAGATATTGAATAGAAAGAACTATTTTTCTTTCCATTGAAATTTTGAAAATGAACGTTTAAATATCCTTCAAAAACAAGTAAATAGATTCGAAACATATAAAATGCAGTTAATCCTGCTGTGGAACAAGCTATTATTGCGAAAATTGGTGAATACAACCAACTATCATTTAGAATCTCATCCTTGGACCAAAAACAAGCAAAAGGTGGAATACCACAAAGAGAGAGTGTACCTATTAAAAAAGCGGTTTTTGTAATTGGGGCATGTTTTGTTAAACCGCCCATAAGAACCATATTTTGACTTTTCTCTGGAGAATATCCAACAATAGCTTCCATTGAATGAATAATAGATCCAGATCCTAAAAATAACAATGCTTTTGAATAAGCATGAGTAATCAAATGAAATAAAGCGGCTCGATAAGAGCCCATACCTAAAGCTAACATCATATAACCCAATTGAGACATTGTAGAATAGGCCAAATTTTTCTTAATATCTTTTTGAGCAATAGCTAAAGTAGCTCCTAATACTACTGTTATTATACCTATCAAAGCTATTACACTCATTATGGGGGGTATAACTATGAAAAGAGGAAGAAGTCGAGCTACAAGAAAAATTCCTGCTGCTACCATAGTAGCAGCATGGATAAGAGCGGAAATAGGAGTAGGACCTTCCATAGCATCTGGTAACCATACATGAAGAGGGAATTGGGCAGATTTCGCAACTGATCCGCAAAATAACAAGAGGGCGCACAAAGTAACAAAAAAAAGATTCACCTCATTCTTATAAATTAAGTTGTTGAATATTTGAAATAAATCCCGAAATTCCAAACTACCCGTTATCCAATAAAAACCTAAAATTCCTAATAATAAACCAAAATCCCCCACACGATTAGTTACAAACGCTTTTTGACAAGCATTTGCCGCAATAGGACGTGTGAACCAAAAACCTATTAATAGATAAGAACACATTCCAACCAATTCCCAAAAAATATAAACTTGTATCAAATTTGAACTAGTAACTAACCCTAACATTGAAGTATTAAAAAAACTCAGATAAGTAAAAAATCTCAAATAGCCTTGATCATGAGACATGTAACTATCACTATAAATTAGAACCAGAATCCCAACAGTAGTGATTAATATTGACATTATAGAAGTAAGTGAATCAATCAAGTAGCCAAACTCTAAAGAAAGATCATTATTTATAGTCCAAGACCATACATATTGATAGATAGAACTATTCTCGATTTGATGAATAGATAGATCGATCGAAAAAATCATAACTATCGTTAACAATAAAATACTAGGAAAAGCCCACATACGGCGAATATTATTTGTTGCCGTAGGAAAAAGTAGAAGTCCTACCCCTATAAAAATAGGAACTGGAAGTGGGATGAAAGGTATGATCCATGAATATTGATGTATATATTCCATACAAAAAAAAATAAAGAATAAAAAATATTTTGATTCTTGATGAATTTTGTTTCTTATTCATTTGTTTTATCTCTTTTGTAAAGGGGTTCGGTTAATAAAAAGTGGATAAATAAATCGAATTTTATATTCTTAATTGTTCTGAATCTTTGCACAATCGTTCCAATATTGGAAAGTACAAAGTCAAAATCGGCCAATAACCAAATTCCTAGTAAAAAAAAAAAAAAAATAAATCTTATTATTTTAAGTAATATTAATTAATTATAAGTAATATAAATAACTATGTTAGTCATTTATATATATTAAGAAAAATGACTCTTAATAAATAATAATGAAATTAAATAATAATAAATAAAATCTAAATTTTGATATATAAAGTGAGAGTGGGGGTGGGGATAAATCATTACACCAAAACGAAGAACATTTGTTTATTTTGATATAAATTATAAAAACAATATAAATTAGTTTCTTTTTGAACTAATTGATTCTTTTACATTACAATAAAAAGAGATCCATAGATATAGATCTATTATCTATGAAATATTTGGAAAAGATTTATAATATTCAATGGTTTTACTTTAGATAGAAAAAAAGAGGGAATTAAGATAAATAAGACATACGGCTAATTACAGAATAATTCGTTTTCATTTACAGAACAAATGTCTTTCACATCGAACTATAGTAATAAAAAAACTATCCAAATTGTATGGCAGTTCCAAAAAAGCGCACTTCTATATCAAAAAAAAATATTCGTAAAAATTTTTGGAAAAAAAAGGGATATTGGACAGCATTGAAAGCCTTTTCATTAGCTCAATCCATTTTTACAGGTAAATCAAAAAGTTTTTTTTGTAACAAATAAAAATGTTGGATTGGAATAATATAAATTAGCTCGATTCAAAGAGTATTCTTTAATACTCATTTTATACTAATACTAGTATAGAATATGGAACATATATTTAGAATATATTCTATATATATAGAATCTAATTATATATATAGAATATATTCTAAATATATAGAATCTAATTTTTTTCATATTTTTGATATTCAAATAAATACAAATTTTAAATTTACTTCTTATTATCAATTTATACTAAATGTTTAGTAAAGAAATGTACTAAATAAATAGTGCACTTTAAGCGATTCTTTCAATCTCGACGATTGACTAAAGAGTTGGTTATTATGATTTCGAGTAAGCCGCTATGGTGAAATTGGTAGACACGCTGCTCTTAGGAAGCAGTGCTAGAGCATCTCGGTTCGAGTCCGAGTAGCGGCATGGCATCCTATCCTATATTTTTAAAATTTGAAAAGAAGAAGTCCTATAATGAATTCAATTCCCTATTTCTATTCCTAGTATTCATACCTTTTTTATTTTCATTATAGATATTTATTTTCATTATAGATATGATATTTTCAACTTTAGAGCATATATTAACTCATATATCGTTTTCCGTCATATCAATTGTTATTTCAATTCATTTGATAACCTTATTAGTCAATGAAATTGTAGGATTATATGATTTGTCCAAAAAAGCCATGATAATAACTTTTTTCTGTGTAACGGGATTGTTAATTACTCGTTGGTTTTTTTCGGGCCATTTACCATTTAGTGATTTATATGAATCACTAATCTTTCTTTCATGGGGTTTTTCCATTTTTCATATGGTTCCGTGTTTTAAAAAGGAGAAAAACCTTTTAAGTACAATAATCGCACCAAGTGTTATTTTTACCCAAGGCTTTGCGACTTCGGGTCTTTTAACCAAAATGCATCAATCTGTAATATTAGTACCCGCTCTACAATCCCATTGGCTAATGATGCACGTAAGTATGATGATATTGGGCTATGCAGCTCTTTTATGTGGATCATTATTATCAGTAGCTATTTTAGTCATTACGTTTCAAGAAGCCATCCAAATTCTTGGTAAAAGCAAGAATTTGGATTTTTTAAATAAATCAGTTGATTTTGTCGAAATAAAATACATGAATATGAATGAAAGAAACAATGTTTTACGAAAAACATCTTTTTATTCTTCTCGAAATTATTATAGGTCTCAATTTATTCAACAATTGGATCGTTGGGGTTATCGTATTATTAGTCTGGGTTTTCTGTTTTTAACGATAGGTATTCTTTCAGGAGCAGTATGGGCTAACGAGGCATGGGGGTCCTATTGGAATTGGGATCCAAAGGAAACTTGGGCTTTTATTACTTGGACCATATTCGCGATTTATTTACATACTCGAAAAACTAAAAAATTTGAAGGTGTAAATTCTTCAATAGTGGCCTCTATCGGATTTCTTATAATTTGGATATGTTATTTGGGGATCAATCTATTAGGAATAGGACTACATAGTTATGGTTCATTTACATCTAATTAAATTTCAATGAGTAAAGAACCTGAGAAATAAAAATATGGAAAGCATATAAATATATACTTTCCATAAATCGTGGAGAACCCTTTCAATCAAGTAATGTAATGATTCAAGGGGTTCTCACAAACAACAAACATATTGGATTCTAATTTCCATTTTTTTAAGTGAATCTAACAGAAAAATATTCTTTTTCATAAGGTTTTTTTCTCTTTTTGATTCATTTATTCATGAAAATGCTCTATCAAAAATTAGCTAGAATAGCTTCAACCTTGTCAACCGAGAATGAAAAAATGAAATCCGGATAAATACCAATACCTATTACGGGTATAAGGATAGAAATCGAAATAAATAATTCTCTCGGCCCAGAATCAAAAAAATACGAGTTTGGTGTATTAAAAAACTTGTATCCATAGAACATCTGCCGTAAGATAGATAATAAATAAATAGGAGTTAATATCATTCCAATTGCGGTTACAAAAGTAATTAGTATTTTCATCATGAAAAGATATTTTTGACTAGTAATTATTCCAAAAAAAACTATCAATTCGGCAACAAAACCGCTCATGCCCGGCAATGCAAGAGAAGCCATCGATAAGATAGTGAAAATCGTGAATATTTTTGGCATTGGGATAGCGATTCCGCCCATTTCGTCAAGATAAAGAAGACGTAGTCTATCATAACTAGTTCCTGCCAAGAAAAAAAGGGCAGCCCCAATAAATCCATGAGATATTATTTGTAAAATGGCCCCGTTGAGCCCAGTATCACTTATAGAACCAATTCCTAGAATTATGAAACCCATATGAGATACCGAAGAATAAGCTATTCTTTTTTTTAAATTACGTTGACCAAAAGATGTTGAAGCGGCATAGATTATTTGAATAGAACCTAATATCATTAACCAGGGGCAAAATATTGAATGAGCGTGGGAAAATAATTCCATATTAATTCGAACCAACCCATATGCTCCCATTTTTAATAAGATTCCGGCTAAAAGCATACAAGTGCTGTAATGTGCCTCTCCGTGGGTATCTGGTAACCATGTATGTAAGGGTATAATCGGCGATTTGACAGCAAAAGCAATAAGAAATGCCGTATATAATATTATTTCTAGCGCCACAGGATACGATTGATTAGTTAATGTTTCAAAATTTAATGTTGGTTCATTAGAACCATATAAACCGATACCCAGAATTCCCATTAATAAAAAAACAGAACCTCCTGCAGTGTACAAAATAAACTTTGTAGCTGAATACAAACGTTTCTTTCCCCCCCACATGGCTAAAAGTAGATAAACGGGAATTAATTCCAATTCCCACATGATGAAAAAAAGTAAAATGTCTCGAGAAGAAAATGGTCCGATTTGACCGCTATACATTGCTAACATCAGGAAATAGAATAATTGGTATTCTCGAGTAACCGGCTGAGCCGCTAAAGTGGCTAAAGTAGTTATAAATCCCGTCAGTAAAATAGGTCCTATAGAGAGTCCATCTATTCCCAATCTCCAGTAAAAATCAAAAAAATTGATCCATTTATAATTCTCCGTCAGTTGAATTAGTGGATCATCCAATTGGAAATGATAACAAAATGCATAGGTTGTTAGAAGGAGATCGATTAAGCATATACAAATGCTATACCACCTAATTACCTTATTTCCCCTATGAGGGAATAAGAAAATAAAGGAACCTGCGGCTATTGGGAAAACTACAACTATTGTTAACCAAGGAAAATAATTCGTCATAAAAATAAGATACACTTGGGCCAGAAAAGCCCGTGCTCAAAAAAAAATACAAAATATTTTTTTGAGCACGGGTTTTTGCCAGTAAAAAAACGTATTCGTGTGGTGTTTTTTGAAACGTATCAATAAGCTAGACCCATACTTCGAGTTGTTTCAGGCCCTAAATAAACCCGAACACTTAAGAAATCCGTCGGACAAGCGGACTCACACCTCTTACAACCAACACAGTCCTCTGTTCTTGGGGCAGAAGCTATTTGCTTAGCTTTACATCCATCCCAAGGTATCATTTCTAATACATCTGTGGGACAAGCTCGGACACATTGAGTACATCCTATACATGTATCATAAATCTTTACTGAATGTGACATTGTATCTATAGTAATTTTTGAACATAAAAAATGAAAATTATCGATCTAGTAAACTCGTAAATGAATCATATATTTATATACCAGATGAATCAATGATTTGTTAGAATATTGTTAATTGTTAATCAAAAAAGATGTCTAGATAAATTTAGAAGAAGGAATAGAAGAGGACAGGACCAGGATACTTTGATTTCTTATGATTTAGGCAATGCAAACATGATCATAAGTTGTGTAGAATACATATTAATTTGAATTGATAAATATTACACTCACTATTTGATTGAATTGAATTTTTTTATTAATTATGATTAATTAATGCTATTTATTCAACAAATTCGATTGATTGATACGGGTTGATTTTCTGTTACGAGCAATTGCGGAAACAATAGCCAGTCCGATAGCTGCTTCAGCGGCTGCAATAGCTATAACAAAAATTGAAAAAATATTTCCTTTTAATTGGCGATTATCAAAAAAATCAGAAAAAGTTACGAGATTTATATTAACTGCATTCAGTATAAGTTCAAGACACATAAGGGCTCTAACCATATTTCGGCTCGTGATCAATCCATAGATACCAATAGAAAATAAATAGGCACTCAAAACAAGTACATGTTCGAGTATCATTGACCAACTCCTTATTAATTTTGATTCATTTCAATATGAACAACAATTCAACAGATTCAATTGACTAAAGAATATACCAAGTCTGGAACAAAAGAATATATTGGCAATAAAAAAAAAAAAGAGTTTATACATAACATAGAATTGAAAAAAAAAAAAAAAAAATCTTGATTTATATTACTAATTCGATAAAGATTTTTTACTGGCGAGCTACAACAATTGCACCTATCAAAGCAACTAAAAGAATTATTGAAATTAGTTCAAATGGAAGAAAAAAATCGGTTGATAAATGAATTCCAATTTGTTGACTAGTACTTATCAAATCTTGCTCAATAATCTGATTTGGTCTTGTAGTCCAAATAATTCCGTACCATGAAGTATCTGAAATAATAGTTATTAGTGAAACAAAAATACTTGTACAAACTATCAAAGTAATTCCATCCCCAACAGTCCAAAGATTAAAATCTTGGTAATATTCGGAACTATTCATGAACATCACAGCAAATATGATTAAAATGTTAATAGCTCCCACGTAAATAAGTAGCTGTGATGCAGCTACAAAATGGGAGTTTGATAAAATATATAATAAGGATATACAAACAAGAACCAGTCCCAACGAAAAAGCAGAAAAAATAGGGTTGGTAAGTAATACTACTCCTAGACTTCCTAATATAATACCCGATCCCAGAAAGACTAAAAGAAAATCGTGTAGCGTTTCAGGCAAATCCATTATATGTAAAAAAAAGACAAAGAAATCGAAATTTCATGACCGTATTGATATGACCAGGAAAAAAAGTTTATATACTTAATTTTTTTTTTGCATTGAAAAAAAATCCTAAGGAGTTTGAATTGATTGATATATAGTTACAGTTACAGTTAGATAATCAATGTCATTCCCGTCTTATACTAAAGATTAGTTTGAAACTATATTAAAACAAAAATATAAAAGTAGATATAACATAAATTATTAATTTTCATTTTTTTTTATTATATTTTGATAATTAATATTTTATTTTGATTATTCTCTTATCTCTTATATATTCTATATAATATATATATAGATTATCATTATTTATAGAGTTATATATCATAGTCTATTCTATACTATTCTGATTTTCTTTTTTTTTTTATTTTATAATTAAATTATAAAAAATTCTCTTTTTTTATTTTATTTGAATTGTTCGAATTGTATAATCATCAATTACTGACATTGGTAAACGGCCCAAAGCAATTTGATTATAGTTCAATTCGTGACGATCATAAGTTGAAAGTTCATATTCTTCAGTCATTGATAAACAATTTGTTGGGCAATACTCAATACAGTTACCACAAAAAATACAGATTCCGAAATCAATACTGTAATTTAGCAATCGTTTCTTTCGAATATCAGTTTCCAGTTTCCAATCAACAACGGGTAAATCTATAGGACATACACGAACACATACTTCACAAGCAATGCATTTATCAAATTCAAAATGGATTCGACCACGGAAACGTTCCGATGTGATTAATTTTTCATAAGGATATTGAATAGTTACAGGTAAACGATTTGCGTGAGATAAGATAATCATGAAACTTTGACCAATGTACCTTGCAGCTCGGACTGTTTGTTGACCATAATTCATGAACCCAGTTACCATAAGGAACATATCGTAAATATCTATGACTATTTTTGTTTTATTTCTTTCTCTTATTTGAGACAAGTTATGAATATAGAAAATAAATCTTTTACAGTGAAAACAATTGAGACGAAGTTGTTAATAATAGATTACCGAGAGAAATAGGTAAAAGAAATTTCCATCCAAGATTTAATAATTGATCCATTCTTAGCCTAGGCAAAGACCATCTTGTTATGATAGAAACGAATACGAAAAAATAAGTTTTAGCTAATGTAATAAAGAGATCAATTGTAGTTCCAAAAACTCCATATGTTTTATTGATTTCAAAAAACTCAGAAACGAATATGTACGGAATAGAGATATTTGAACCGCCCAAGTAAAGAACTGTTACTAATAATGAAGAAATTAAAAGGTTTAAATAGGAAGCAACGTAAAATAAACCAAATCGAATACCCGAATATTCTGTTTGATAACCCGCTACTAATTCTTCTTCTGCTTCTGGTAAATCAAAAGGTAATCTTTCACATTCTGCTAGTGAAGAAATTAGAAAAACAATGAAACCGATAGGTTGACGCCACAAATTCCACCCCCAAAAACCATATTTTGATTGCGCATCAACTATATCAACTGTACTTAAACTGTTAGATAATCCTAGTCGGTGATAACATTACTGTTCCCATCTCTATTACAGAACCGTACATGAGATTTTCACCTCATACGGCTCCTGGAAAGCCTTAAGTAAATCTAAGGACCGGGACGATTCTTTATCTCGTGATATATCCATAAGATATAGAACTATCAAACGGTTCTGAATTAGACCAATTCAATTCTGTCTGTTCTAGAAATAACTAAATACGAAAGATAAATCCATTTTAATAAAACATACAATAAGGCACTTCTGAATTGATCTCATCCCTTCAAAATCGAAATGTGAATTTGTTGAGTAATAACTGAATTCTTCAATAAAATACTCTTTTAGAATTCTCCATAACCCTCGGCATTTTGAATTACGAAAAAGAATTACACATTCGTTTCTTAATTATCATGTGAATTTGATCTCCATGAATATGAAATATGAATATGAATATGGATATAAGAAATCATAGCACAAAAAAGAGATCTGCTTTTCGTTTATGATTTCTTCTTCTTTTTTCGTTCCTATTCTTCTTTCTTTGTTTGTGCTATGAAAAAGGGACTTCAAAAATTTTAAAGGATTTTTTCGTTCCTGATAGTAATTTATTTAATCAGTGGATGGAAGCATACTCTGGATCGGAGTTATGGGGAGTACTGCTTGATTTTTTCTACCAACTTAAAGCCCCAATTAGTATTCTTTTTCTATTATGCGTAAATTGTCTTTTGGATAATTTACAAAATCTGTGTTACTAATCCTTTGTGTATCTTGGTGTTTCTAACCATCCACTCTTTTTTTTTTTATTAACCCCTTATTAATTTTAATTTAATACATCTAGGATCATACAAATGATAACTAAAACTCAATAAGGTTGGTCTTTTGAGCCCGCTTCAAAACAGGATGAAAAATATTATCCAATCTTGGGTTAAATGTCCTCTTCTCTTTATAATTTATTTTATTTGACTTCATTCTTATACATAGAAAATGAGACTCAATATTTTTACTGCCATTTAAAATCATCATACTATCTGTTAACTATAGGTAATAGAGTATTCTGAAATTTTATTCAATATAAGCTGTTTTTTTTCACTCATATAACTATCTAATTTAGTTCTTCAATCCGAATTGTGAAAAATCAAATTAAGATAATGAAGGTTTCTATTTAAATTATTCGACTCCTTTCCTATATAGTACTATAAAGAGAGGAGCATAGCAATAGCATCGAATAGCTTTTTGGGTTTCAACGAATCGCACGTAGAGATATTGATAAGACACATAGAGTTAATGGTATTTCATAACTAATCGATTGAGCAGCAGCTCGTAGACCACCCAAAAAGGAATATTTATTATTTGACCCATATCCTGACATAAGAAGTCCAATGGGAGCAATACTCGAAATAGCAATCCATAAAAAAACACCGATATTGAAATCAGATAAAACAAAGTTATAGCCAAAGGGAATTACTGAATAACTTATTAGAATTGATATTACTGATATGGATGGTCCGATACTGAATAAACGAATATCTCCCCTAGATGGAATAAGATTCTCTTTGAATAGTAGTTTTGTTCCGTCTGCTAGAGCTTGAAGAATTCCAAAAGGACCAGCGTATTCGGGTCCAATACGCTGTTGTATCCCTGCAGATATTTCTCTTTCTAACCATACAATTGCTAGTACACTTATTGTGATTCCCAATACAAGAATCAAAATAGGTACAAGTATCCATAGAATTCCATAGACCTCTTTGAAAGATTCCAATCCGGAAAAAGAATTTATATCTTGGACTTCCGTTGTATCAATTATCATTTCAACGATCAACTTCTCCCATAATGATATCTATGCTACCTAGTATTGTCATAATATCAGCCAATTTCATTCTTTTAACTAATTGAGGAAGAATTTGCAAATTGATAAAACCAGGTGGACGAATTTTCCATCTCCAAGGAAAACCATTCTGATCTCCTAGTAGAAAAATTCCTAATTCCCCCTTGGGGGCCTCAACTCTCACATAAAGTTCTTGTTTGGGCAATTCAAAAGTCGGAGACGATTTTTTACCAATGAATCGATATTCAAAATCATTCCATTCTGGCTCCTTTTCTCTATCAAAGGAGCGAATTTCTAAATTTTCATATGGCCCACCTGGAATTCCTTCCAAAGCCTGTTGAATAATTTTAATGGATTCCATCATTTCACCAATTCGAACTAAATAACGAGCTAATGAATCTCCTTCTTTTTGCCATTGAACTTCCCAATCAAATTCCTCGTAACACTCATAATTATCGACTTTACGTAGATCCCATTGTATTCCGGAAGCCCGAAGCATCGGTCCTGATAACCCCCAATTTAGAACTTCCTCTCTACCAACAACACCTACGCCTTCAACTCGTTCTAAAAAAATTGGATTTCGCGTAATCAGTTTTTGATATTCAATAACCCTTGTTAAAAAATAATTGCAAAAATCAAAACATTTATCTATCCAACCATAAGGTAGATCAGCCGCTACTCCTCCAATACGAAAATAATTATGCATCATTCTCATACCTGTCGCAGCTTCAAATAGATCATATATTAATTCTCTTTCTCTAAAAATATAGAAAAACGGGGTTTGTGCACCAATATCTGCCATAAAAGGTCCCAGCCATAGTAGATGAGAAGCTATGCGACTTAATTCCAACATAATTACTCGTATATAGCTGGCTCTTTTAGGTACTTGAATATTTCCCAATTGTTCCGGTCCATTTACGGTTATTGCTTCTGTGAACATAGTAGCTAAATAATCCCAACGTGTTACATAAGGCAGATATTGTATAATTGTTCGATTTTCCGCAATTTTTTCCATACCTCTGTGTAAATAACCCAATATTGGTTCACAATCAATAACATCTTCACCATCCAGAGTAACAATAAGTCGAAGAACACCATGCATTGATGGGTGTTGAGGCCCCATATTGACTATCATGAGGTCTTTTCTTGTAGCTGGCACATTCATAGGTTTTTCCTCGATTCATTCTTCCATGAATCGTTAAAAAAAAAGTTCATCAAAATTCAGGATCTAATAAATCGAATAATTGAAAATGATTCTTGAAATTAACGAATTTGTGAATCCCGAATACCCAACTGATTTATTAATTTTTTATAACGTATTTTATTTTTCTTTGACAAATAAGACAGTAGTCGTTGCCGTTTTCCTAGAATTATATGTAAACCCCTTTGAGATAAATAGTCTTTTGGGTGTAATTCCAAATGTGAAGTAAGTCTTAGTATCTTATTATGGAAATTGAATACTTGAAATTCAACTGATCCGGGGTTTTCTTCTTCTTTTTTTTTTTGTGAAATAACAGGTATAAATGAATTTTTTATCATAAAATGAAATGAAAGCTTTTCTCTCCCCCTCGTTTTTGGTAGATATTTTTATTGATCAGTAATAGTAATGACACTAATTTTTAATTTTGTATATAAAATTATCTTAAATTTCTTTTTTTTTTTCAAATCAATTATATTATTAAGGAATGTAATTCAAATAGATAAAATCAAATAGATAAAAAAATAAATACTATATTTATTAATTGAATAAATAAAAAATTATATTGTCTTGTCTATTTCAAATAAAAATAAGACCATCGCATTTCTTTTTATTTTTATTTATTTATATAAAAATATAAATAAATATATATAAATAAATAAAATTTTTTATTTATTTATATATATTTATTCACATATCAGATATGTTACAAAAAATATTATGATAATGATAATTATAGAAGATAAATGTAGATTCTAAATTAATCTTTCAATCGAGGATACATATGTATCCTTAATATACTGAAATGGCTTCCATTATGGGTATTAAACCAATAGCGGTTTATACAAGCTAAATCTTCTAATCGATAATTTGGCCAAAGAAATAATTTAAAATTCATTAGTTTTTTTGTTTCGCTATCAAGATCTTTATTTTTAGCCAAAACTTGAGAAACATTTTTGATTTGATTCTCATTGTCATTTATTGTTTTTCTATGCACAGTATTTCTATTCCTAGGATTGAAACAAGTTAGAATTCTCAATTCTCTACGGCGTCTAGTGGACAAAAGATTTTCAGGAACAAACAAATCATAAAGATTTTTATCTTTATTTTCTGTTATCTTTTGATCAACACGACTTTTTTTCTTTTTCCAACTCCAACTTTTTCGCGTCTTACTCTTATGAATCAACGGTAGTCTTATGGTTTGATATAGAAGAGATTGTTCATGCTTTTTTGTAGGCAGGCGAATAGGTTCAATAAAAAAGATTAGCCTTTCCTTCAAGTCCTCAGTGTCCCTACATTCTGTATAACAAAAATCCTTCGTAATTGAATCAACCAGCATTTCTATATCTAGCTCTAGCTTTTTAATCGACATTATTACAATTTTTTTAAATTTTTGCATTCTAAGCAGGAGACAAAATAAGTTGGTATTATCCATTCCTATTTCTTCGTCGGAACTATCACAGTGCAAATAAAAACCCAAATATTTTGATAGTAAGAAATCCCGTTCTCCCTTTAGATCGGTCCTGTATTTATAATCTGATCCTTTAGAATAGTATGAGCCAGATTTAAGATCTTCATCTACTGTATTCACGTATTCTTCCGTTGTTAACTCTAAATTATCAAGCTGCAAAACAAAGAATTTTATTGGTAAGATCCAAGGATTCATCTTATATGCACAATATAATTTGCTTAATTTAGAAAAGAACCAAAATCCGGGAATAAGGAATTTATCCTTCGGTATAGAAGTCTTTTTCCTTTTTACATTCATTCCCATCCAATTGAAATACTTTCTATCCAGATTTTTTTGCAGATTTTTTTCCATATCTAGAATATCATATTCTTCTAGATAATTTTGGATAGAGATGTTGTAATTAGAAGAAATCGCTTGGTTTTTGTTTCCTTGCGGTGATCCATATCCAAAAATATAGGATTTTTTATTATCCGCAAAATGAAGATATTGATAGGAGAAAAGATCATATCTATATTGTTTTTTAATTTTGTTTTTTATTTCTATTTTTAATAAGTCTCCTTCTTGTTCTTGTTTTTTGGAAAGAATTATTTGATTTTTTTCATATGAATCATATGAAACTAAATCTTTATTTTGAGCCACACGATGTTCATTGATTCTATTCCTCCAGTTTTGTGATACTAATCTCGACCATCTGTTCTCAGGTAAATCATATTGATTTAGAACCTTGAACCAATTTGTCCATTGATTCATTAACGAATCGGGACGTTTCTTATGTCTTAATTTGGAATTATATGTTCCTTGTAGTCTAAAAAAATAATCCTTTATTTCATTCTTAAGAAAAAAAGATCTTCCAGGAGATGGAGATTCCAAAATAGATCTTAATTTATATCCATTACTACCGTGGATTAGTGCTAATTTATAAAGTACATATGCTTGTGACAAAGAAGATACATCCCAAGAACAAGAATTCTGTGAATTCATATTCGTAATATTCCCAGATTTGTCTAGAATCGACATAAGTGAACTTATATTTAGATTTTCAATTCTTTGTTGTATTTTTTTTTTTTTAATTGATTTTTTTACATTTAGTATTTTGTCTGTTGATTCAAGAAAATCAAGAAAACGTTGTCGATGGATCCTAGCAATACTACTGATACATAAAAGGATATCTATGTATACCCCTTCTATGAAAATTTTGAAAAAAGAATAGGATTTACGTATTAATCGAACAAATCTTCTTTGTAAGATTTGCAAACTATTTTTTTGTAATTCTAATCTTTTAGCATCATAAGTAGTTTTGTTCGAATTCAAATTGATCTCTGAAGTTAGAATCCCCTCTTTTTTTTCTTCTGTCATTGTATCTATTTGTTTTATGATTGTCTTTGTTTTAACATTAAGCTCTTTTATCCTTTTTTCTGTGAATGAAGAATTTGTCCAATTAATAGATTCCATTTTAACGGGTGATTCCTCAATCACCTGAATCTTTGAATTATTCTTACTGATTGTTGAAGTTTTTTTGCTTTCACTCAGTTCATCTATTGTTTCATCTATTGTTTCATCTATTGTTTCATCTATTGTTTTGAACCTAAATAGAATACTTTTAAGAATCCTTTTGATGTTCCAGTTTTCTATTTTTTTTAACATAGTTCGAAACCCTTTTTTTCTTTCATTTAAAAATTTTAGAACTAGAAAAAAACGCTTTTTCAAATCTTTTTTCAATTGTTTGCTTATTGTTTTGAAAACGGGACGGAAAATTGAAAGTGGGTCTCTTGGGAAACCCTCATCAAGGTACGATTCTACTAGTGTTCCATAACCTGTTAAAAACCAGAAGTTTTTGTTTTCAGTATATTTTTTTTTCTGTGGATCTTTTTTTTTTTTTTTTTCAGTAGATTGTAGCTTAGATTTGTGCCAAGGTTTCAGAACAAAAGGGTATAAGATCCTTATCTGAATACCCTCGTCGAACCAGTTTTTTGGCAATTCTTTGTGGGATACTGGAATGCCCTGATAGGTGCATTTAATATGAACTTCCCTGCTCCAATCCCTAAAATCTTCTGACCATTCGGGATTTTGAAATAATAGGATACGAATGATATTTTTAGTTATTATCAATGAAGGTAGTAGAATATATTTTCTAATAAAAGAAGAAAATAGTAATACAAAACTTCTAATTATTAGACCATATAGAATACTTTCCCAGTCTTCTTCTATTTTTCTACGTCTTATTTCAGCCTCGTCTTTGGCGTCCTCTTCGTATTTGTGTTCGATCCTTTTCTGAAACTCCACAAATTCTGAATTGTCAGTACCAGGTTTCCTGAACATTTCTTTCAAATATTGGGATAGATCATCGAAAAGATCACCAAAAATAAAAACCAATGGGTCTATTATCTCCAAAAAAGTGGGGGAATGGGCCTGTCCATTTCCTTGAATAAGTTTCGTTATCGATGTTTTACGCCTTAGAGGGCGCATAGATCCCTTAATTAGATCTCGGTCATGATCTGGTTCGCGTAAAAAATTTAGTAGAAAAAATTCGTGATTTAGGTCCTGTTCAGGAATAGCCTCATTGTCATTTCTAGGACCAAGATTCAAAGTCAGTGAATCTGTATTCCCATTAAATATTACCATACGTTCGGCTTGTGGGGAACGAATCTGAGCCTCTTTTGTTAGTCTTTCCGTCACTTGCTCCAATTCGTCGATTAACTCGTATGACCATCGAGGAACTTGTTTACTGATTTCGTTTATTCCACCACATTTCTTTCTATTAAAAATGGTTTGGTTGTTCCGATCAGTTCTAATTGCCTCGAATAAGAATTTTTTTTTTCTTTTTTTTTCTTCGGAATATATTTTTACTTGTTCATGTTCTGGAAATAAATAAAGTCCGTCAAAATTAAAACTTGATACGGATTTTTCCGAAAATTGACTGATTAAGTTAAAAAAAAAACCAATTTCAGTTAATAAAAATTTTCTATCAAATTGATCTATTTTCTGTTCAAATTCTGGATAATTACTATTAAAAGAAAGAAGGAGACCATGAATCTTATTTATCAAAATGGAATTTGTTGTGTAAGTTTCATTTTGAATTGATGGTGAAAAGCTTTGTCCACGAAAAGGTCCATTCAAGAAAGGATCATATATTTTAGTTAAATATTTTATTTTCCTCTTATCATTAGACAATCTAATTCGGTTTTCAAATACATCCACAGGAATCAATTTCTTATATTTCTTATATTTCTTATCTAGAACTTTTGCCCTTTTAAAAAATTCATTGCTTAGTTTCTTTCTTTTTTCTTTATTATTGGAGCTCCAATAATTAGACAATTCATTATAGGAGATTTCATCTTTTGTGAAGAGATCCATTTTTTTTTCCATGATTTTCAGAAAACTAGATAAATCAGGTGGATACGTGAAAGAGATTCGTTCTTTTCCATCACTTTGACATATATGAAAAAAAAACTGTGAATTTTCATCTCGTACGACTCTTTCAAAGTGATCGTTTTTTATATATCGCAATGGCCTATTCCATTTTCGATAATCGAAAATAGTAGTTACAAGAGGTTTTTCCAATGCCAAGAGATTATTATCTTGCTCATCTTGCTCATCTTGCTCATCTTGCTCATCTTGCTCAATGTTGTCCAAAGTCTTATCTTTTTTCGGAAAAAGATAAGAAATCATATTTAGATATTCTTCGTCTTCGATGGAGCCGTTTTGTTCTTGTTTAGTTTCTCCCGTTTCCGAATCTATTTCAACATCGATTTCTCCTTCACCATTGATTTCAGCCTTTTCTTTCTCGTCGTATTCTAAGATTTCATCTGTATAAGTATAAAAATATGGAACCGGTGTTCTGCCTAAATAGTGGGCAACGATAACAAATGAAAAAACAACAAATATTTGACCCACATAATTTCGCAATTGTAATAGAATGTACTTATCAAATCGCATAGTTAACTTAGATTTGATCGAATTTTTTTGCTTTGACCAAACTAATAATATCAATCCAATACATTTCATCAAAAAGATATGACCAATTAACCAACCAAGAAAACTACTTGTTAAGAATAACAATTTATTGTTGGATCGAAAGAGATAAATGTTCATTAATCTTAGTAAGATTGAACTTGGGAAAAGCAAGGGGTTTGATAACTGAAAAAAAAGATTGTTAAAGAATACTTTGTAAATACGAAATTTACGTATTGAATTTGGATTCTTGTATCCAGAATCCAAATAAAAGTAAGAATCCGCCGAATAATAGTGTTTGTTGTTTTTGTATACGAAATTAAAGAAAAGATACGGTAGAGTTAGGACAGTGATTGTATGAGGTCTAATCAAAGCCAAATGCAAAGGCGCATAATAGATCGATATGAACATCATAAGCTGTCCCGTAATAAACCCGGTTGTTGCTGCTATTTCTGTCTCGGTCCCTTCGTCCATAACCCGGGCTCGAATAAGGAAGAGATAAGATGGCCCTATGGAGAATGTAGTCAGAAACCCATAATACAGTCCTATCACAATGGCTGAATTTAGTATTTTAAGCCATAAAGCTACTAAACGATCTAGTATAAACGATTGATAAATCATGAAAAACCTCTTTTACTTGTAGTTTTTGTATTTATTGCAATTTTTATTCTTGCAATTTCATTACTATATCGTATATGATATTAGTAATTCATATATGTTATTTATATTATTGATTTTCGTATTTTTTTTTATTTTTATTTTTATACTAATATATTATATGATATTAGTAGATAGTAAATGGTTACTATATCGTATATGATATTAGTAATTCATATATGTTATTTGTATTATTGATTTTCGTATTTTTTTTATTTTTATTTATATACTAATATATTATATGATATTAGTAGATAGTAAATGGTTAGTGATATGATATTAAATGATATTAATAGTATAGTAAATGATATTAATAAGTAAATGGTTGGTGATATGATATTCTTTTATTATTTATATTATATATTATTAGATTAAATATCTTATTATATGATAATATGGATGGAATATAATGAAATAGAGCCACTTTGAATTTACCTTTTACCTATGAAATGAGGCATGGAACGTAGCCATTATGAAGAAGTTCCACAAGTTATAAAGGAAACTTCGGTCTGATATTGGTAATGGGTTGAGAAAAGGAATGGAACTCTATGAGATAGAATTTACCGTTGTTCCTCAGTAGCTCAGTGGTAGAGCGGTCGGCTGTTAACCGATTGGTCGTAGGTTCAAATCCTATTTGGGGAGATTTTTTTCATTCCGGATTACATAATTCGGAAGGAGGGGTAAAGCGTTCGCTTGTTAAGTAAGATGTTAAGTAAGAGTAGGTAACGGGTTACCCCTGTCATTGTTTCTATTACATTCTATCTCATCGTATACCATCCTGTTCTGCAATATTGGAGACTCGCGGTCAATACCTAGGTGTAGGTTGGGGATACTCCTTTGTTCTACTAACAATTTTCATATGTACTAGTACTAGGAAGTGCATCTTTGATGCAGTCATCAATTCTCCCGAGAGGCCACCAAGCAAACATATTAATGACGAGGAACGCGTTTTTGCTATGCTACTTTGCTCTGCTGTTCTGCCCCAAGCCGAAGAATTAACAAAACAAAAATAAATATAGTATTCATATTTATTTTCATTTTAAG